GTGGCCTGATATGATCAATTTCGTGGCTCGCTATCCTATAACAAGCAGTTTCTCCTGAACTTCCTATATTCGTTACATTCTAAAGGACGGTAGATACACACACTGTTTCAAGTCAATTTCATTGAACCTTATCTGGCTCAACCCACAGGTCAGATTTCAAACAAACCTATCGATATACTTGACCTGACTCGCTTTCCTCACTCCGTCCCGGCTTAGGAGAGATTGAGCTTGACTAGAGCATTTCTTTGCCCGATAGCGCCTTCATTCCTTCTTTTCAAGATGTTTACTTAGCCCCCTTCCTGGTCCTTTCGAACCAGATATTGAAAAACCTGGCTCACAGCTAGATAGAGAGAAAAGTGGGAAGATTGAATCTTGGTATCGCACACACCGCGAAGAGGTGAGACTTAAAGAGGTGGTGCTGCATCCAACCCGGCACCAAGCATGAACAAAACCAAACAAGATAATTTATTTACAAAACTGTAAAGAAGACTCCAGACTCAATTGCATCGATCAAATCTTCAACTCACGTCTACCCTTCCGCTTTTGAAATGAAAAATGGAATGCTGATTGATCCTATCGCCCTCTTCAGATTTAGGGGGTTTCCTTTTCAGGCTGACTCGCTTCTCCCCATAAATGAACACTGATGGAATCCATAGAGAGAAAAAGGTCGGATTCAACCACTTCTTTGTCGGTGCTGCTGATGATGCAATGAGTTTCATTCGGCTAGTGAGATCCCATCTGATTCATTTCATCCGGCTGGAGATATATAGGAGATCTATATCTAATATCTATATGAGATCTGTCTTTCGTCCAAAGTGAGTAAACTGCCATGGCATAAGAGGAAAAACTAGAGCTTAAGCCTGCCTGCATGCCTATTTATGGCTATCTAGTTCCAGGAAGTGGTTGACAATGAACTACTTCGTTTCACTCTCGCCTTATCCTTCGCTTCCCTCGCCCGAGACCAGAGCAAGAACCGTGACTGATTCACCTGCTCCTTTCTAGTCCAAAAGATCGAATCTGGGAACACACAAAAGACCTTTGAGAATCCCAAGCGAATAGAAAAAACTCCTACGTGTCTCACGCTCCAAAGTAGTTAGGCTTTGCGTAGAAGTCGGTCTTCTCAAGGCCCCATGGCTATGTATGGATCCCTAGCAGGAAGCTTTCGCTTCTTGAATCTATATAAGGATAAGGATATAATCCCTATTCCATTTTTTTCTTTCTTTTTTATCGAGGCTTCTCGCTTCTCTGTCTCAGTGAAAGTGGGATCACCGAGGCTCCTAAAAGCAGCCGCGATCTTATAGACCACCAGGCCTTTCTAAAGCGTTGAGTCCCGTGCTCGCTTTTCGAAGAATATGGAGTCCCATCTTTGAGTAGACGCCCGCGCTCTAATCCTTACTACAATGAAAGATCTGCTTCATTGCTATGCCCTTCGACAAGGATCTTACCTAACCCGATCTTTCAATGACTGCATAACCGCCTTAACCGCTGGACTTGTGACCGGACCTGTGGACTTCTGTTATGGCATTTTAACTCTTTAGTCAAGATCGGAGAAAGAGCAACCAATCTCTTAAGAGCATGTAAAAAGCCCGTCCTTTCTTGTGGGGTGATCGAGAGATGGATTTTATAGAGGAGTATGGTCATTGAACCCTTTTGATTCGCCAGTAACGGTTCCTTACATCAAGTCAAATAACGAATATTCTCCAGGACCGGTCGATTTAGCACAAGCATAATCCATTAGAACGAGACGGCTCAAATACGTGTTGTGATTGTTCGTGACTGGACACTCAAAAGGCGTTCAGAAACCCTCGTTATTGAGGGCAATGCGTTCTTTTGTTTCACTACCTGACCAGAGGAGAGGGACAACAACGGCTTTCCGGTTCACCAAAAGGCGCAAGGGGGAGTAGGAACGATGAATACATGAAGTCTTTCCTTTTCTAAACATAAGGGGATTAGATTCAAAAAGGGTCTAAGAGGCAACCCGCCTACAGAATAAGTAAGCCCGACCGACGAACTGTTCGTCTGTTTGACACCGAGGATCCCCTTCTATACCGTTAGAATAATGAATCAAGGAAATCCTATCAAATCGTCTGTGCTCACGAATCTATTGTGGAAGCTTAATGAAAATAAATTATCGTAGTATAGTAGTAGTAACAGTCAACACAGTAGCTGTAACGTGACCAGCGCTTTGTCCTTTATATATATCTATATAATAATAATAAGGCTGCAACTGCGCTGAATGATAAAGCCTTATTCCCATTCAATTTGTGAGGAAAAACCTCACCTACTCTCTTCCAATGAATTCTATTAAGTAGTGACAGGGGTTAATAAGGAGTTAAGACTGGGTTCCCTGTTCTTAATATAATAGGGCTACCTGTGCCTGCAACAACTGGGTTACCCTTTCTCCTTCTCCTGACAACTGGTTAGCTAGCCGTCCTCCTAACAACAGGATTCCCATCCTGCAGCAACACTTGAAGAACCATGTTACCCTGGATCCCATTCC